CTAGTACTAGTTTGATGTGAACCTTTAAGAATAATTTATCAAATTGGTTAGATATAAAATAAAAACATACCCTTCGTATGATCCCATCGATATACATATAGATGTACCGATTTTACAGTTCAGCCATCCGGTGATCCTGATATTTTTTTCAAATAGATAGAATTCCTTTACCCCCATATTATCTTTCTACAGGCCAAAAAACCCCTTTCGGCGGAAGCGCCGCATGTTATACCTTCTTCCACTAAATAGGTATCTGCGTTATGATCCAAGTCTTTGTTTTGAAAAAATGGATGAGAGTTGGGCCCATCAGATCTAAACAGTCTTATTTTTTTGAACATGAAGAAATAAAGAAGCCATTGCCATTGCCGGAAATACTAAGCCTACTAAAGGCACCAAAACAGAGGGAAAGTCGAAAGTTGTCATAAAAAGGATACCTCAATTTACTATTTGTACCTGTTATTATTATTTATATTTATTATTATTATTATATTATTTCTAAAGATATCTTATCTTATTAAGAATTAAATAATTAGTATAAATCTAATTATATATCTAAGTGAGTCTAGAAGGTACAAAACCATATATCATATATCTATAGTTTCTATATTCTAGAATTCTATATTTGGATTATATATACATATGTAAGACGTAGAACAATTTTTTTTATTTTCCTAATTTAACAAAAATAAGAATTCAATATTTTTTCTTGTTGATAGAGGCCTCTTAACTGAAATTAGTAATCAAGAATATAGATAAAAAAGAGTTATCCGCAACTTTTTACAATTTAGATCTTATGTCAACAAAGAAACCCCATTCATATTCGTTTTACTTGGATTCTGATAAACTAACTACTTGTTTGCTACAAATAAAAAAGTAACTTAATGTTCTATTTAATTTTGATTCAAAGGAAAGAAAGCGTGGAGCTGAAATAACTCACTCAGAACGCTTTTTAAAGGATTACGTGGTACGATTAGATCGAATAAGCCCTTCTGGAATAAATATTCAGCCGCCTGTGAACCTTCAGGTACTGTTTTATTCAATGTTTGTTCAATTACTCTTTTACCCGCAAATGCAATATAGGCATTGGGTTCGGCAATTATGATATCTCCCAACATACCAAAACTAGCAGTCACCCCCCCTGTAGTAGGAGATGTAAGAATTGGTACATAGAATAACTTTTTATTTGATTGATAATCATATAAAGCAGAAGATATTTTAGCCATTTGCATTAAACTCAAACTTCCCTCTTGCATACGCGCCCCCCCGGAAGCACATACTATAATAAGAGGGAGAAATTTGTTAGTAGCGTACTCAATCAAACGGGTTATTTTCTCCCCAACCACGGATCCCATACTACCCCCCATAAACTGAAAATCCATAACCCCAAGTGCTATGGGAATACCGTTTAATTGGCCTATGCCTGTTTGAACGGCTTCAGTTAATCCTGTCTTTCGTTGATAAGAATCGATACGATCTTTATAAGGCTCCTCTTCCGAATGAAATTCAATGGGATCCAAAGAAACCATATCTTCATCCATAGCATCCCAAGTATCCGGATCGATCGAAAGTTCGATTCTATCTGAACTACTCATTTTCAAATGATATCCACATTGTTCACAAAGATTCATTTTTGCTTTTAAAATTTTCTTATAATTTAATCCATAACAATTTTCACATTGAACCCACAAATGTCTATATTTTTGAGTTACATCCCGATCATTGGAACTTTCTTTTATAGTGCTATCATTCGTGCTGGTACTTATATCGGACCCCTTACTTTCACCACAAACGGAACGAGAAATGTAACTGTTACTGTAATTGTCACTACCACTTACAATGTAAGTATCAATAAAGATTTGAGACTCAAGATAAATGTCAATACAACTATTAATGTGATTATTCCAACTATATTGAGTATCATACATGTAATGATCATCGTGAGGATCGTCATTCTTAGATCCATTATTTAGATAACTCAAATTCCAATAACTATAAAAAGAACTTTCTAGTTCACTCTGAAAAAAATGACCACTATCCATTTCGAAAATATGATTTTCAATATCAAAATATATGGAATAACTGTTCCCATTCCTATCCATAACTAAAAAAGTTTCATCGGAGATGAAATTCCGAGTGTCCTTGACGCCGAATAAATAATCAACATTGCTGTAACTAGAATTGTCACGACTGCCCCAACTATGACTATTTTTCTTCATATCATTTCTATTCGGATCTTCACTTTCACTGGTATTTTCAATAGGACCAAGACCGCCCGTTGATTTACTTAGACCACACCTGTGTTCGAACTCTTTCTTAAACAGTATTGAATCGAACCACCACCTTTCCATAGAGTTTTCTTGCCCCCTATTTGCTTTGCATGAAAATACAATAGATGAATAGTCATTCGATGAAAAATAATTTATTTGAATATCTTTTTCCTGTCAGAATAAACATATAAATCCAATCAATAGGATTATTCACTAATCTAATAAGGAGTGTG